ATAGCCTTATCTGTTCGGATAGATCGAAAGAGATAGAGAGGGAATCTATCAAGAATAAGGGGAAATCCCCTATTTCTATCTATTGATGAGACAACTATCTTTTCATGATCCATCAGAAAAGAAAGAAATCGATATGTATCTGATGGAGTCTACATCGTACATAGAGCGCCCAAGCGCTTTTTAGGCCAGCTCAGTTCTCTTATCCATCGGTCCAATGCACTGGGCTCATCTCATGGCATGGAGGGAAAAGCCAAAATGTAGTTGTCTTGTTCGCCGCCTCGACGTATTCCCTTCATCTCCCCGGTATCGTCCCACACAGAAAGAAAGAGCGCAGAGCTCCGGCCGGACCTGTAGGTCCGCTAACGTAAAGCGAGGAGTTGAGCCTGAACTAGCGAACCGAAGTCACTTTCGGAACCATACTTCCTAAAGCTAAGATGTGTCCAGTCCAGCGGGAACGCGCAGCGCAAACGAACGTGAGCTGCTATACCGAATCCCCCGCTGGCCAGCGGGGACCGAGTGGTAAGGCCATGATATGCAGGGGAAAATCTCACTCATTCTTCCATTGGGGACAGGTGCACGAACGACAACTCCAAACGTCACACATCCGCCGCCTACCTACTGTTTAGGTGGCACCAGCGAGATCCAGCTAAGGTAAGGTCGTGTCGCGGGTCAGTTTCGGGGCGGAGAGTGAAGAGAGACCAGAAGAATGATTCATTTGGATCGACGAGCTTTTTCAGCCCAAAAACTAAGAATCAATGGTCTATCCATGAACAAACATCTATTCTATCTCTATATCTAGGGCTCTATACATATAAATTTTATTTTATGGCATGATATGATCGCCTTTGTTTGATATGTTCATTCAGTACCAATACAAACTTAAACTACGCCAAAGTGGAAGGGCCACTATAGAAGCTAGAAGTAGCTAGCCTATAGTAGAGTAGTCGGCCTAACCAAAGCGTTACGACAAGATCCAATTAGCCTTATGAATTGCCTCTAAAGTAGGGGGCCCCGCCCGCCTACCAATCAAAGAGGCTGAGAGTAAGCGTAAGCTCACCCGTAAGCTCTTCGAGCTTCCCTTCATTCGCTTCGCGAGAGCCGCACAGCACATAGCTGGAAGTCAGAGGGCCCATACTACCTGCCTAACCCTTCGCTCCGAGGGACCGTAGATCGGAAAGCGCCTTCTAAAACACCCCATTCATCCAAAAGAGAAGGGAAGGGGCCTATTTATTTGCATGACCTCTGCAGATTTCACCCTATCTACACCCGGAGCCACTCCCCTAGCAGTCCTGCCACCACGCCGCAGAACGGGAGCTGTTGAGAGGTTCCATATTGCCGAGACGAAGAAGGGCAGCACTTCTGTACGTGATCGTAGTATGTCACGTCGTCTCGTCCCCGCTGCATCGAAGAGTACCTATGCACTATGTTCCGATTCACTGATAAGGAAGATATAGTGGGGGTCTACGATGTGATACTCAAGTATGACCCGGGGATATACATGCTAACTATAGGTAGGAAGCAGGAATCTTTATGTAAATAATTTAGGGGGGTTACAGATCTCTTATACTACCATCGATCGACAGAGCGGAACGACCAGAAAAAAGAAGTGAAGTTAGAAAGCCGTATGATAGGTAGTAACTATCTTGTACGGTTCGGGGGGTAATCAGCATACTCCGATCAGTGCGGAGGAATCTTTGGCTCTATCGAACATACAGGGAATTGGAGGTAGCATTCTACCGATGTCAAGTCATGGACTGGTTTCTTCAGCCCTTTTTCTATGTGTTGGTGTTCTATATGACCGACATAAGACTCGACTTGTTAGATATTACGGAGGTTTAGTGAGCACTATGCCGAATTTCCCTACTATTTTCTTCTCTTCCACTTTGGCCAATATGAGTTCACCTGGTACTAGCAGTTTTATCGGGGAATTTCTCATCTTAGTAGGAGCTTTCCAAAGAAATAGCTTAGTAGCGACATTAGCAGCGCTTGGTATGATTTTAGGCGCAGCCTATTCCCTTTGGCTATATAATCGTGCGGTTTCTGGGAATTTAAAACCCGATTTCCTCCATAAATTCTCCGATCCAAATGGCAGAGAAGTTTCCATATTTATACCTTTTATTGTTGGAGGGGCGACCGTCCGTTAAACTACCAAAAAAACAAGGGTAAACCAATGTGATCATGACATTGTAGGTGCTTGCGATGGGACGGATGCGACTTCCCTCAGTTGGTTTGGGTGGTATAGCTCGTTGCAGAAGTCCCCCCCCTTTTTTATCCATTTCTTTGGAGCCATTTACTTTACTAAACTAAAAAAGGTAAGCGCCTAGCGCGAGCCTTTTTTGGCTGAGCCGTATCTTGCTGGGTGGGACCGATAGAAAGAAAGGACGGGGGGCGCATGGTACTTCTCGACCCTGTCTCCGAGGGACAGTTGAACGAGCGACTCATGAATGCTGACGGGTTGGACGAGCCAATAACTCGAACGCGTTCAGTCTTTTTTTTTTAGCAAGAATCACAGCCTTACCTTATCTTCACCATGATACGGACTCCAAGTTCTTATGGCAAAGCACGAGGAGATTTATCATCAATATGATGATGGGAATGGAAACCAGAAGCACGACTGGGGTCTTCGTGGTCCAAGATTATCAAACCATCAGTAAGAGTAACGTAAGCATGAGACTTTTTGGTAGTACCGGTGAACCAGATGGCCGCGGCGATGGAATCTGGGACGGAGGACTTGTAGTATCTCTCTAGATCTGGAAAAAGCGAAAGAAGACCCCTAACCATAATTCGAATGGAGGCTGACGGCTGAGCCCACTCTGGCCTCGCAGGGCAGGCCCCTGTGGTTGGCAGCTGGAGCTGCCATAGCTTATGGCTAGAGCAATGGGAGTGCCCCAGCAGAGAGCAAAGTAAGGATAACGAGCGCTCCGCTTTCAACAAAGCAAGGACCACTACGGGAGGTCAAACCAAGGACCTATGGAAGTCGGGGCTCGTCCCCGGTCAATATTGGATCAAACAATAGGGGGCCGTAGCACTGACCCTTTTTTTATTCAATACAATAGGGTAAAAGATCGTACAGTTCCCTACCGAGACAAACTCTCAACGGATCCTCGGCGCGCTGGGCATACCTCTTCCGCGCGTCTTTCTCGTGGCAGGAACAGAACAACAGGGAAAGACCCGGCCCAGGGCTCGGGGGCGAGCTTTCTTTATTTAAGAGAGAATGGGAAGTGAGTCGAAAGGCTTCCGTTTCCGTTCTTGGTTTGGGGGCTTTTAGGCCCCTCTCGATCTTTTTCGTAGTTAAGAGGGGGGAAGGAGTCTAAATCAATGAACATTAATGAACCATCATTGATGGACGTTGCACATGACACGATCAATTCGACTCAAGGTCCGGCGCTAATAGAAGTTGCTTACTTTCCTAGTAGCGAAGGAAAAGGGCAGGGCTCTTTTCGTAGTAATAGTGGGCGGGTCTCATGAGATCTATGCCGGCCGTCGGAATCAAACGAAGGTCGAAGGACCATTCAATTCATTAAGGGGCATAGCGGCGACCTCGCCTGGCGCCATTCCCGGACCTAGCAGCAGACGGGCGGGCCATGCCTGAATTCAGACCGGACCAGACTCTTCTTTGTTTGAGCTGCTCCCACGCACGCAGACCGGAAGATCTCACTTGTCCTGGACTGGAACAAGTACGTAGAGATCTTCGACCGTGGAGGGAGTCTCAATCGGTCTTTTCTAGGATTCCTTATCACGCCACACATGGAGATTTTTCCATTGATAGATAAGAGGCCCCCTTGAACAAATTCTTAAAGGTTAGGTTACTACCTCTTCTACGGAAGAGGTTTACTTTGTACCGCCCGGAGGTCATATAGATCGGAATCCGGAGCGATAAGAACCAAAAGCCCTACCCACAGCTACAACTACTGGCGCTTCAAAAGAAAAGGCTTATCTTATAAGATAAGGACGCTACTGAAAGCCTTTTTTTAGGTCGTCTAATAAGGTAGGTGTAAGCCCCGAAAGCTTTTGGTACTTCGGTAGGGCGAGCAGCCCTTAAACAAAAAAAAGTGGAACCCTTCCCCTATTTATTTTATGCATTTCATTCTCTATTTGGCCCACTCCACCCAACAGCGCTCATGTTATAGGGGAACTCATGGCTGGAAACAACCCTTATGGTTTGTTTTGATATCCGGCAGGAATAATAAAAAAAAGTCCAGGTTGGTTGGTGAGCCTAGTGATAGGAGACTATCTAGCTTGGTTCGGAGAGCACTTGTTGGGTTAAATTTTTTTTGTTTCTAAATCTTACGGCCTAAATGCTGAACTATTGACCCTACTTGTTTGGATGGGTGTTCACCCCAAAGTGTTCCCGGACTGCATCCATACATCCGTAAGTAACTTAGTGCAACATGGAAAATTTCATTGAGAGGAATCAGCAAAGAAAAGAAAAAGAGGTCAACAACATCTTAATGTATTTTGAGAGATTGTCCTGGGGCTGAGGAGTGTGAATCTTTTTTAGCCAAGAGCTTGACCGGGTGAACCAGCATATAGTGCAAAGCGCCTTTTCGGAAAAGTCCAGTTCAAGACAAAGGAAGGGAAAAGCTCAATTCCTGTATCCAACATGACCCCGATCCGACCTCTTATTCAAAAGCCAAGGATCACGGTGTGAAGAAGAGGAAGACAGGTCATTGGAAGAGAGCATAGGTACGAGAGAAAAGGAAGACTCTTACCATCGATTCCATTGTTCTTTGTCACTGAGGTCCAAACAGGCCAGAAATGAAAATCAGATGACGATGATGGTCTGCCTAACTTGAATTCAGCTATGGATTCCAATAAACGTGTTACCAGACCTTCCAACTGGGCGGAGATTGGGTCCAGCCAGTCCGGCCCTAGGTCTCCATGACTTGCCCCTTTTTGAACTGTCGAGGGCTTGGGAACCAAAGGACAGTTCGAACTCTCCGTGAGCTCATTCGTAAAGAAGATCCCTCCCTAGTTTTTCTGATGGAAACTAAATACTG